ATATCATTGTAGCAACTGAAATATTTTTTGCATAAACAAAAGAAAAACCAATCTAATTCTAAGTTATAAAGCGAAATAGAGAACAAAGATGTGGATAAAAGGAAGGGTGAAAGAAAGAGAGAGAAAAATACCAATGATATAGAATTCCATCCAATATGTAAGGTCTATGAGTCATCTCATAAAAGGCAGTGTAATAAAGCATCAATACTGATTCGTACATAATTAAATGAATCTGTTTATAAAATAAAAAAATAAGAGCTTCGAGCCAATAAAGACTAAGAAGATTGACTCAAGAAAAAATTTCATTATGAGCTCCATTGTAGAAATCAGACCTAACCATTAAATAAGAAGCGATGGGAACGATGGAACCTATGAATCCAAATCTATTGAAAACGGATTCATTGATCGGGATGGCGGAACAAACCAGAGACTAATTCATTCATATTCATCTATTGGGAAAAGAAAAATCAAGAGCTAACCCTACAACTGAAATAGCGATGAAAAGAGTAAATATTCGCCTGCGAAACCTTTATTTTCTTGGATTGCTAAATTTGGGTCAATCGAAGAAAATAAAAGACAAAACAAAATAAAGATTCGTTATAACATTATAAAAATAAAAAGTCATACAATATTTAAATTTAAAATAGAAATATTAATATGTTTAGTTTTCTAAAAAAACAAGATATACAAACGAATAATATAGAAGTTGAAGATTTTCTTATTCGCGAGGAGCTGGATGAGAAGAAACTCTCACGTCCAGTTCTGTAGTAGAGATGGAATTCAGAACCAACCATCAACTATAACCCCAAAAGAACCAGATTCCGTAAACAACATAGGGGAAGAATGAAGGGAATATCTTATCGAGGTAATCATATTTCTTTCGGTAAATATGCTCTTCAGGCACTTGAACCTGCTTGGATCACATCTAGACAAATAGAAGCAGGTCGACGAGCAATGACACGAAATGCACGACGTGGTGGAAAAATATGGGTACGTATATTTCCAGACAAACCAGTTACAGTAAGACCCGCAGAAACACGTATGGGTTCGGGGAAAGGATCCCCTGAATATTGGGTAGCTGTTGTTAAACCAGGTCGAATCCTTTATGAAATGGGTGGAGTAACAGAAAATATAGCCAGAAAGGCTATTTCAATAGCATCGTCTAAAATGCCTATACGAACTCAATTCATTATTTTGGCATAAAAATGGAGAATCAAAGGAAATAGGTCTTGAGGATTAAAAAAAAAAAAACAATCGCAGGGGCTGATTTCTTTTTTTGGACAAACAATATTTCTTTTTTCTTCCCCCTTTTCTTTGAAAGAATAGATTATAAAAAAAATGATATGATTCACCCTCAAACCCTTTTGAATGTAGCGGATAACAGCGGGGCTCGAGAATTGATGTGTATTCAAATCATAGGAGCTAGCAATCGTCGATATGCTCATATCGGGGACGTTATTGTTGCTGTGATCAAAAAAGCAGGGCCAAATATGCCCCTAGCAAGATCAAAAGGGGTCAAAGCTGTAATTGTACGTACTTGTAAAGAACTCAAACGTGATAACGGTATGATAATACGATATGATGACAATGCTGCGGTTGTCATCGATCAAGAAGGAAACCCAAAGGGAACTCGGGTTTTTGGTGCAATTGCCCGGGAATTGAGACAGTTAAATTTTACTAAAATAGTTTCATTAGCTCCGGAGGTATTATAAAATGAGACCATGATATGGTTAGAGTAAAGTATTTGAAAGAAAGAGATTAAGAAATAGATTCAGATTAATTAATAGATTATGTCTCATGCATATGCCTTTAAGAATTCATATTCATAAACAAATAAGTAAAAAAACAAGAAAAGCATGTTGATTATATCAAAATTTGGGAGCACCAAGAATTTTAATTCATCATGGGTAAGGATACTATTGCTGACATAATAACCTCTATACGAAATGCTGATATGGATAAAAAAAGAGTGGTTCGAATAGCATCTACTAATATCACTGAAAATATTGTTAAAATACTTTTACGAGAAGGTTTTATCGAAAACGTGAGAAAACATCAAGAAAACAAAAAGGATTTTTTGGTTTTAACCCTACGACATAGAAGGAATAGGAAAAGGCCTTATAGAAATATTTTAAATTTAAAACGGATCAGTCGGCCTGGTCTACGAATCTATTCTAACTATCAACGAATTCCTAGAATTTTAGGCGGGATCGGAATTGTAATTCTTTCTACTTCTCGAGGTATAATGACAGACCGAGAGGCTCGACTAGAAAGAATTGGCGGAGAAATTTTGTGTTATATATGGTAATCCTTCTAATATCCGAATTGGATTCGAAACTTCCTATTTGTGAAAAAAAAAAGAAAAGGGGCGGGTTGTCTAATATCGTTCCTCCTCCATCAGTTGATACTTCAAGGAGGCTTTACCTGGAATGAAAGAACAAAAATGGATTCATGAAGGTTTAATTACTGAATCGCTTCCCAATGGTATGTTCCGGATTCG